AATTTATATTTATTAGAATTATTAATTATAATAAAGTGCTTCTGAATTGATCTTATCTTTTCAAAATTTTAAAATTGTCTTTGTTGGGGTAATAACTTAATTTTTGAATAAAATATTTCTTGCAGCAATATCAATAAATATTTCAACCTAGCATTTTCGATTACGAAAAAATGATACATTGCATTAGTTCACTAATCATTACAAGAGTTCTATCTCTCTAAAAAAATATCTTTTTGTAGCACAATTCAATTCTTTTTTTTCGTTCCTATTCTTCTTTCTTAAAAAGGGAATTTTAATATTTAAATAAAGGATTACTTCGTTCTTAATAGTTATTTACTTAGTCGGTGGATAGGAGCATACTCTGGATCGGAATCGTGGGGAGTACTCCTTCATCATTTCTACCAATTTAAAGCCCCAATTCGAATCCCTTTTATGCAGTAGGCACAGAAAAATCCTGTTGAATAACGTACATAATCTCTATTACGAATCCTTTGTGTACCTTGGTATTCCTAACCATCCACTCGTTTTTGATCAAAAATCCTCTTTAGGGTAATATCTATATTTATATGGTAATATCTAAATAGATAGTAAAATCCCCATACATAAAGTTGATCTTTTGAACCCGCTTCAAGTCATGATGACTAATCAACCAATCTTGGGGTAAACAGTCGCTAATCCTTATGTTTACTTTGACTTAACTCTTGTATCTTGTACATAGGAAATGAGACTCAAAAAATTTTTACTGCAAATTTATAAGCCGTTTTTTTCACTCATATAACTTAGCTGTTTTAGTTCATCAACCTGAATGATGAATAAAAAAATGAAAATATATATTCAACTCACAAAACTTCCTTCCTAGAAAGAAATAGAGAAAATATATATCTCAACGAATCACACGTAGAGATATTGATAACACGCATAGAGTTAATGGTATTTCATAACTAATTGATTGAGCAGCAGCTCGTAAACCACCTAAAAAGGAATATTTATTATTTGATCCATAGCCTGACATAAGAAGGCCAACCGGAGCAATACTTGAAATAGCAATCCATAAAAAAACACCGATACTGAGATCGGCTAGAACAAGGTGATAACCAAAAGGAATTACTAAATAACTTAGTAGAATTGATGTAACTGCTATAGATGGTCCGATACTGAATAAATAAGTATCTCCTCTCGATGGGAGAAGATTCTCTTTAAAAAGCAATTTTGTACCATCTGCTAAAGCTTGAAGAATTCCCAAAGGGCCGGCGTATTCAGGTCCAATCCGTTGTTGTATCCCTGCAGATATTTCTCTTTCTAACCAAACAATTACTAGTACCCCTATTGTGATTCCTAATACAGGAGTAAAAATAGGGACAAGCGCCCATATGATCCCATATACCTCTTTTAAGGATTCCAATCTAAAAAAAGAATTGATAGCTTGTATTTCTGTTGTATCTATTATCATTTTAACGATCCACTTCTCCCATAATGATATCTATGCTACCTAGTATCGTCATAATATCAGCCAATTTCATCCTTTTAACTAACTGCGGGAGGATTTGCAAATTGATAAAACCAGGCGGTCGGATTTTCCATCTCCAAGGAAAAACACTCCTATCTCCTATCAGAAAAATCCCCAATTCTCCCTTTGGTGCTTCTACTCTCACATAAAGTTCTTGTTTTGATAATTCAAAAGTTGGAGAAGGTTTTTTACTGATGAATCGATAGTCAAAATCATTCCATTCCGAATCCCGTAGTTTATCAAAACGTCGGATTTCTAAATTCTCATAGGGTCCCCCCGGAATTCCTTCTAAAGCCTGTTGAATAATTTTTATGGATTCTCTCATTTCACGGATTCGTACTAAATAACGAGCTAATGAATCCCCCTCTTTTTGCCATTGGACCCCCCAATCAAATTCGTCGTAAGACTCATAATGATCCACTTTACGAAGATCCCATTGTATTCCGGAAGCTCGTAGCATTGGTCCTGATAAACCCCAATTTATTGCCTCCTCTCCGCCAATAATGCCTACTCCTTCAACTCGTTCTAAAAAAATAGGATTCCGTGTAATAAGCTTTTGATATTCAGTAACCCTTGTTAAAAAAAAATCACAAAAATCCAAACATTTATCTATCCATCCATGAGGTAAATCAGCAGCTACTCCTCCGATCCGAAAAAAATTATGCATCATTCGCATACCGGTGGCAGCTTCGAATAGATCATATATCAACTCTCTTTCTCTAAAAATATAGAAGAAAGGGGTTTGTGCGCCAATATCTGCCATAAAGGGGCCAAGCCATAACAAATGTGAAGCTATACGACTTAACTCCAACATAATAATTCTGATATAGCTAGCCCTTTTAGGTACTTGAATATTTCCTAACTGTTCTGGTGCATTTACAGTTATTGCTTCTGTGAACATAGTAGCTAAATAATCCCAACGTGTTACATAAGGTAAATATTGTATAATTGTTCGGTTTTCCGCAATTTTTTCCATCCCTCTATGTAAATAACCCAATATTGGTTCGCAGTCAATAACATCTTCACCATCTAGAGTAACAATGAGTCGAAGAACGCCGTGCATTGATGGGTGTTGAGGACCCAGATTTACTATCATAAGGTCATTTCGTGTAGCAGGTACAGTCATAGGGTTTTTTCCGATTCAGTTTTCCATGAATTGCTGAAAGTGAAAAGAAGTTTATCAAAATTGAAGTAAAAAGTTCAAAAAGACTCTTCAAATTATCGAATTTTTTTTTTTCGAATATCCAACCGAATAATTAATTCGTTATAACGTACGCTATTTTTTTTTAACAAATAAGTCAATAGCCGTTGACGCTTTCCTAGAATTTTCCGTAGGCCTCTCTGAGATAAATAGTCTTTTTTGTGCAATTCCAAATGCGAAGTAAGTTTTCGTATCCTATTGGTGAAATTGACTACTTGGAATTCAGTAGACCCCTTGTTATCTTTGTTTTCCTTTTTCAAAATAATTTCACTGAATGGATTTTTTATCATAAAAGAATTTCCTCCTTCCCTTTTTACATATATTATATTAATTTTTTTGATCAGTAATAATAATACCAGTTATTTTTATTGTTTATATAGTGGACACAATAATCTTAATTTCTTTATGGGCTTCCGATTTTATCAATTAAAACGAATCAATAAATATTTGAATTTGATTCGAGTAAGGATAAAAAGGGGAATAGTGCGTTTTTACACTGACAAACGCGAATAATTTAGACATAAAATTACGAATATTCCGTTGATTCATTTATAGATTTTATACTAATTAATTGATCTAATTGATACGTCATTGAGTTATTATGATAATATCGTATCATAGACTGCACTATAAGACAGGCGCAGCTGGTTGCTTTCATATATGGCACAGAATATATAGTAATATAGTAAAAAGTAAAAATGGACCATCAACTGATTTTAAATCGTGGATATATCCTTAACATACTGAAATTGCTTCCATTATTGGTATCAAACCAATAGCGATTCATACAAGCTAAGTCTTCTACTCGATAATTAGGCCAAAGAAAGACCTTTAATTTAATTAATTCGTTTTTATCTCTATTAAGGCAGTTACTTTCATCCAAAAAGGGACTACCGCTTTTTATGTTCTTCTTGGTATAAAAGACTCGATTTATATTGACACCTTTCCTATTCTTTGAATTTAAATAAATTAAAATTCTCAATTCTCTACGACGTCTAGCCGATAAAATTTTTTCAGGAACAAGAAAATCATAATGGTTTTTGTCTCTATTTTCAGTTTCTCTTTGATATCTTGGGGTGGATTCATCAAACTTCTTCTTATCAATATATCTTTGTTCTCGGTATCTTTGATTGGTTTTGTACTTACTCTTATGAATCAATGAAATACCTAGGGTTTGATACATAATAAACTGTCCGTCTTTTTTTACAGACAAGCGTATGGGTTCGATAATAAATACCCCCCGTTTCATCAATTCTCTAAGAGTTAAACTCCTTCGAATTAGCATTATATCCATACTTATTTCTCTGTTTTGGATAGACGATAAAGTAATATTTCTTGGATTTTTCAGTCCAAGCAAGAGACAACCTACCTTGATATGATTGATCATTTTTTGATTTAAACCATCATTATCATTGTATCTCAATTGAAAAAGCAAATGCCTATTCATCAAGATATTGAGTTCTACTCTCATGTTATTTTTGTTCTTGTATTGTTTTTTCGTTTTAACCTCTTTCAAAACCAATTTTTCATAATCTTCTTCAATAGCTTTTTGTTGATTTGAAAGAACGGATACGTAATTTCTGCGGTTTTGTGCATCTGATCCAGGATCTCTTCGGTCTGCCTGTTCTTTTTCTTCTTGATTTCGATTCTTTAATTCAAAATCTTTGTTTTTTTCATTTGATGGTCTAAAAAAATTCCAGTTTAGCTTTCCCTTGATGTTTTTATTGTCACTACCATTTTCAATTTTTTGAAAATTGAAAAGAAGTAATTTGCTTGGTATAATCCACGGCTTTTTTTTGTATACATTAGAAAGTAGCACAAATTCTGGGAAGAACCAAAGTTTCAGATCCGATATGTGGCGATTTAGTATTTTTTCATTCATTTCCATCCAATCAAAAAAGTATTTTTTCTGATTGATCGGATTTTTTTCTAAATCTTGATAAAGCATAAGATAAAAAAGATCCTTCTTATGAATTTTATTTATTTTTTGGTAATTCTTATTTCCAATTTTAGTATTTTTATTACTGTTACTGCCGGGATCCATTTTGATCCAGGCCTCAATATCGACTTTTTCTCTTACAAAAAGATTGATAATTTGCCAATCAAAATATTTTCTATCTGGATTTTTTTCCATATACATAATATAATCCTTTCCTCGATAATTTTTTATAGGAATATCCGTCATAAGAAATTTTTTTCTATGTGTAGTATAATTATAAAAAATTCTTTGGTTGTTATTTACTTCTAAAGGGGATCCATAAATAATATATGAGTCTGTCCTCTTTTCATAATTAATAGATTTATATGATAAAAGGGCATATCTACAGTATTTTTCAAAATTATCTTTTTTATTTGGGTTTGGTAGTGAATATACTTCAAAAGAATTTTGTTTTTTGTAATAAAGTAATCGGTCTTTTGAATCCCATTTTGTTAAATCTTTTTTTTGAGTTATACGGCGTTGGTTGATTATATTTCGCCATTTTTGCTGTATTAATCCAGACCATCTAATTTGAGATAAATTGTATTGATTATGACCTCTTAACCAGTTTTTCCATTGATTCGTTCCCGAACTTGGAACTTTTGTCTGTTCTAATCCGGAATCCAATATTCCTTGTGTTCCAAAAGAATCCTTTATGTCTTTTTTAAGACAAAAAGACGTTTCATGAGATTCAAGAAAAGATCTTAATTTTAAAAAATTAATAACTCGGATTTGTGATAATTTGTAAAAAACATATGCTTGCGACAAGGAGGATAAGTCAAAAGAAAGATGTAAATTTTTTTTACTATTACTAATATTAGAAAATACCTTTTTTACAGTTGAAATAAAGTAAATTGTATTTTGATTTGTTTTATTAAGTTTTTCTTGATTTGTTTCATTATTGGAAATGTATTTATATTTCTCAATAATTTTTTTTGTTGATTCAAGAATAAGTTGTATATACATTCTAGCAATATTAATGATATATAGAAAGATATCTATATTTATTTTTTCAATGCAAATTTTTAGAAAACTTTGTAATTTATAAATTAATCGATTTCTTTTTAATATTTGCCAAATATCTTTTGGCGATTCTACATTATAACTTGTTTTATTAAGACTACTATTTATTTGTGAAGTTCCCCCCTTTTTTTCTTTTGTAATATTCTTAAGTTTATTTCTGATTTTGCTTGTTCTATCAGTTATATTTTTTATTTTTTTTTCTCTTAGTGAAAAATTTGTCCAATCTGTAGATCTAATTTTATTAAACGAGTCGTCTATTATCTGATTGTTGATTATATAACCCTTTTCTTGGTTAGTTTCACCGAATTCATAGACTTTTTTCAATCTAAATAATAGAGTTGAATTGACTTTTGAGACTTCTTTTTTTATTCTTTTTATAAACGGAACTAAGCCGTTTTTGATGAAACCGCTTTCCCCCTTTGAGTCTTGTAGAAATTTTTTTGTTTTTATTTTAAAAAGAACTAGAAAATCCTTAAAAATAAAAATGGGTTCAAAAAAGGAAGGTCTTTTTCTGGGGGGTCCAAAGGGAAGGTCGGTTTCCATTCCAGCAGCCGTTAAAAAAAAAGAATTAGCCCCTTTTTGCTCTTTCTTTAAATCTCTATAAGAGGGCCGTAACTTAGGTTTAGATCTATACCAAGGTTTTAAAGAGAAGGGAAATATTATTTTTATCTGAATACCTTCTCTTAACCAATTTTCGGGAAGTTCGTTTTCTGATAGTTGAACACCGTTATAGGTACATTTAATATGCTTTTCTCTTTTCCATTCTAGAAAATCCTCATCCCACTCAGGGGGTTGGAATAATAATATACGCCCAATATTTTTAACTATTATCAGCGAAACTAATAGAATATATTTTCTAAATATCGATTGCATTATTAATAGGAGACTTCGTGTTGTTTGCGAAAATGGAACGGAATCCCAGATTTCCGGCAGTTCTATCCGCACTTTTTCTTGTATTTTGTTGTTTTCTTTTTTCTCTCTTCCTTTTGTCTGTTCTTCTGTATAATCTTGTAATTGTATTTCTCCCATAGAATTTCGAAAAATGAGTTTTATCAGTTCGGAGATATCAAAAGGGGAGTCTTTTTTTCTTCTGTCCAAAAAAATAGGGGAATGCGCATTTGCTTGAAACAGTTTCCAAATAAGGGTTTTACGCCTTTGAGCACGCATAGAACCTTTGATTATATCTCGACGAAAATCAGATTCTTCCGAAAAATCTATCGTATATACTGGGTCTATTTGATCAAGATTATCAGAATTCCATTTGTTAGGAATAAACAATATTACATTGTCTATTTTTCTTGAACGAATCTGATGGCCCACTGGTACGCCTTCTTGAATTATGCCCGACTGTTGTTCGAAATCGGTGATAAGTTTATCTGACCATCGAGGGATTTTTTTACTGATTTCTTTTATTCCAAAAGATTTTTTTTTTTTGTAATTATTAGGACCAGTTAGAATTGCATTACAAAAAAAATTTAGGATTTTTTTTTCTTGTTCTTTATCTGAAAATAAAGAAAAGCCTTTTAACGTAACGAAATGATTAATTTCTGTTGAAAATATGTTTTTTTGAAATGCATTTATTTTTTGTTCAAACTTTTGGTAATCAGTATCGGGAAGAAGGATATTATGAATTTTATTTATTTCCATTGTATTTATGGAATTTTCAAACAAAATTTTATTTTTAATTGAAGGTGAAATTTTTTTTTTTATTGTTCCACGATATGACCCATTCAAAATAGGATCGTAGATTTTAGGCAAGTAATCTTTTTTAGTCTCATTATACAATCTAGT